GTGATTTTCTTATTTTATTTTAGCAAAAAAAGCAAATTTTTCAAATCAAAAAAGTAATAGTTCTTATTTTAGAATAACAAATTTTAGCAAAAAAAGCAAATTAATAGGAAATATATAGATACATGATATAATCTACACACTCAAATTAGATTAGGTTTGATTCATAGATATTCTTTCCATTATTTTAGAAACTCTATGAGTCGTATGTTTGTTACAATAGCGACAAAATTTTCTCAATTCTAATAAATTGGGTGTATTGAAACGATTCGTTTGAGTAATATATCTAGAAATACCCATTGATTTTTTATTGACACTTCTTCGAACAAACCTAGTAACTCTTAAAAGAACTCTGATTATTACACGACAACTAGTACATTCTGTAAAAGCTCTGACTCTTACATCTTTATTGTCAGTCATGAACCTCCTTTATATCTTTTTCTTTAAGTTCTATTCTCTAGAAGAGGTGGAATAGAATAAAGAATCTCTAGAAGAGGTGGAATCCTTTATATCTTTTGATTGGTTTACTTTATATCTTTTTATTGGTTTAACTTTCCTATTTTCGGTTTTTGAATCGAAAAAGAAAAAAAAATCAATAAGAATTCTTAACAAGTTATTACATTTCAAAAGATTTTTTTGAAATTCTTTATCTAGTTAATTACATATGTATTTTTTTAAGTTAAGTATAAGTAATAAAAAATAGAATCAAAATGAAGGAATACAATTTCTTTCTAACTATCTAGTTTTATTCTAAACCCTCATAACTTACTTATTTCAGTCTCTTTTTTTCGACTATGATTTCGTGTAGCTTACGCTAGACTTAGGTTTTGATTCAGATATCATTTGATTATTTCATTTATACTACTTATTACATTTTCATTTATACTACTTATTACATTTCAAAAGATTTTTTTGAAATTATCTAGTTAATAGCTAAAAAGCCTTCTTCCTTATTAATAATATCCTTTATTCTAGAACAGAATTTGATAAAAGAAGCTTTTTTGCAATAGAAACAAAGATGGGGAAAGAGTTACCTCTTGCTAAGGCAAAGCCTTTATTTAATGAAATTCTTTATTCTTTCATTAAGAACTAATCCAATCTCCCCAAGTAGGATTCGAACCTACGACCAATCAGTTAACAGCCGACCGCTCTACCACTGAGCTACTGAGGAACAACGGCAGATTCTACCTCTTAGAGTTCAACTTTTGTTCTCAACCCATAAACAATATAAGTCCCAAGCTTCCTTCGTAACTCCCGGAACTTCGTCGTAGTGTCCCCCTTCCATGTCTCATTTCATATATGGAAGATAGTATTCTCATATCATCAATATTTTTCTATTATACTAGAATATATATGCAAGATGATATTTGCATATAATCAATATATGACTCTCTCGAATATATATGTCAAACATCTTTTTTTTTTGAATCCATTCTGTCTTACTCTATCAAAAAAGCCTTCCAATCTATGTATCAAATAGAAGAAAAAGGAATGAAGACAAGAAATCATGGATTTTCACCTTTCCTTATTCAAGTAAATCAAAGATATGCATTTTTTCGTTGAAACTAGAAGGCCAAACGGCTGTAGATTCGGGGTTTTCACTTATAGCTGAGCATCAGGGAAAGGTCCTTTATACTGATAGTCAAAAGATCCTTTTTTCAAGGAATGGGAATACTGAAAGTATTCCTTTAGTTAAGTATCAAGATTCCAACAAAAAAACTTTGATCCATCAAAAACCCCGGGTTCAGGGAGGTAAATGCGTTAAAAAAGGTCAAATTTTGGCGGACGGTGCCGCTACAGTTGATGGGGAACTCGCTTTAGGAAAAAACATATTAGTAGCTTATATGCCATGGGAGGGTTATAATTCTGAAGATGCAGTACTAATTAGTGAACGTCTGATATATGAAGATATTTTTACTTCTTTTTCTATTCGGAGATATGAAATTAAGACTTATATGACAAATCAATTGGTTTGATACGAATAATGGAAGTCGTTTCAGTATGTTAAGGATACATATGTATCCACAATCTAGATAGAATTCGAAAATAGTCTATTTCCTATACCAATATAGGAATAAAGAAATTCGCAGAATTCTTAAAGACTTTTTTCCTTAATTTCTTTATAAATAGATACAAATATACCTTTTTTTTGTATTGTAAAGGGGTATCCAATCTTTGAATTTTTTTCTTTCTTTTTTCGAATATTTGAGTTATAGCCCTTTTTTTTTTGGAAACTCTGTTGCAGACTTTTGATTTCATCATAGCTATGCTACAGAATTTGAAAAATCTTATTCATTCTTACTGGTATGTATTTTCAATTTTAAGGGATTATATCCCGATAACATGATAGTTTTTAGAAACTCAGACCGGAGGTGCAGAATGCGAACTATCCAAGAACTCGAACTAGATGCGAATAAAGCAAAAAACCTAGTTCGATTGGAAATAAAAAGCCTTTTATAGGAATTTACTGATTTGAATAATTCAGAACTTCAGCATCTCTACCAAGAGATTCATGAGGCAAGACGTTCTACCTATGAACCTGACACATTACCTTATGATGGCGTTATTGCGTTTATGTATTATATTCTAGAAAAATGTGATGAGAATTTCTTTGAATCTATTTCTGATCAAGAGAGATCTCTTATAAGAAAAACATCACATAGGACTATTCCAAACTATTCGTATTTGGTATATCTAAAAGGTGAAATAAAAGAAAAAATAAGAAGATTGGTCAAAGGACAAAATATACCACCATTGCAGAAAGGAAAAAATGTACCAGCTCAGTCTTTTTTTTCTTTTCTAGAAAAGGTTCTTGGGGACGAAATGTTCTTCAAGCCCAAGAAATAATTCTAAGATTTCTGAACCAAAAACTCCAGGTCCTAAAACTGAATAGAAAAGTTTTGGTCATGGTCCTGAAACCAAACAAAGAATTCTAAGATTTCTGAATTCTTAATATTCTTAATTATTAAGAAAATTTTTGTTAATAATTTTCTTATTGGCCAACATAAGCATAATATTGATCCAATTTTTTTTCTCACTGTTACTAAAAAGAGTGAAATGAATCCCCTTAATAAAAATAAAGGGGATTATTCTTGAAAATTATTAGTAGTTAATTTTCAGGTTTCCTTATTTGTCTTATTTTTATGTCGAAAATCCATATATGGACATAGATGGAGTTCACTAAAATCTCATGTGATTTATCAAACAGAATAGAAATTCCACTAGATTGATCTATAGATAGGGATCGTCGAGAAATAATGATCAACTAAAGGTATTTTTTTCGATAAAAAGCTACTAAGCTTCAAAATTATTTGGAATGGAAATATGAGGATATCACAATGCTTAATCACATAGAATTGTACAACTTTTACAGTTACAGATTTATCACTAATGCTAACAAAAAATAAATAAGTCCTGTCTTTGTGGGAAAGACCTATTAACGGCCACGGACCTATTAATGGTCAAGATCCTTTTGATTTTAAAGAGTCACTGGAATCAGACTCGTTTAATGAAAAAGAGGATGTTCATTCTGATTCAGAATCAGAAAAGGATATTGATCAAAAGGATATTGATTCTGATTCAGAATCAGAAAAGGAGGAAAAGGATATTGATTCTGATTCAGAATCAGAAAAGGAGGAATCAGATGATAAGGACTATGATTCTGATGAGTCCTATGATTCCGCTGACAAGGACTTTATCTTGTATCAAGAGTTGGAAGAGTTTTTTTAAGAAATCATTTTAGTCCTCTTCTTCACCAGATTGAGCGGTTCATATAATACCATGAAGAAACTAAAACTCTTAATAGGTGTTCTCAATTTACTAGAAGTAATAAACAAGGGTGTTAAGTATTTCAAACCGTCAATCGACGATCCATCAGAGGAGTTGGACCCATCGTATTCACTCCCATTTTCGGAATCCGAGTGGGAAGAAGAGGGGGATTCGCAAATTAATGAGCTCCCTCCGAGCTATCGTTGCGAATTGATTTCTTACTGGATCCGGGGTTCTATTTTCTCAAATAAAATATCGAGAAATCCAAATATCTACCTTTCGGGACCAAAGGTGATAAAATTTCTCCGGAAAATTTGATTTGTCACATAATCAAATCCTTCATTTGATTTGGATAGAATAAAAAAGTAGTATATGAATCAATCCAAATTTTTGTGTGTACTAGATTCAAATAACTGGCATAATTCTGATTTTTTGATTTTTCCTGATCGGAAAAATCATCCATGAAAAAGAAAGAAAAAAGATAGAAAAATTTTGTTATTTATGATCAAAAATTCATTCACTCCTATTATTCCACAAGAAGAAAATAAGGGTTCTGTTGAATTTCAAGTATTCAGTTTCACCAATAAGATAAAGAGACTTACTTCCCATTTAGAATTGCACAAAAAAGATTTTTTATCGGAAAGGGGTCTACGAAAAATTCTGGGAAAACGTCAACGGTTGCTGACTTATTTGTCAAAGAAAAATCGAGTACGTTATAATAAATTAATTGATCAGTTGAATATTCGAGAGCCACAAACTCGTTAATTTCATCGTTTGAATTTTTTTTTAGTAGTATTCGATTTTTCATTTTGATGAGCCTCACTTTGAGGAATTCATGGAATAATGAATTCAGGAAGAAAAGATATGACTGTACCGGTTACAAGAAAAGATCTCATGATAGTCAATATGGGTCCTCACCACCCATCAATGCATGGTGTTCTTCGACTGATCCTTACTCTCGATGGTGAAGATGTTATTGATTGTGAACCCATATTGGGCTATTTACACAGAGGAATGGAAAAAATAGCGGAAAACCGAACAATTATACAATATCTACCTTATGTAACACGGTGGGATTATTTAGCTACTATGTTCACAGAGGCAATAACGGTAAATGCACCAGAAAAATTGGAAAATGTTCAAGTACCTCAAAGAGCTAGCTATATCCGAGTTATTATGCTGGAATTGAGCCGTATAGCTTCTCATTTGTTATGGCTTGGACCTTTTATGGCAGATATCGGTGCACAGACTCCTTTCTTCTATATTTTCAGAGAGAGAGAATTGATATACAATCTATTCGAAGCCGCCACAGGTATGCGAATGATGCATAATTATTTCCGCATCGGGGGGGTAGCTGCTGATCTACCTTATGGATGGATAGAGAAATGTTTCGATTTCTGCGATTATTTCTTAACAGTTTTTGTTGAATATCAAAAACTGATTACACGGAATCCCATTTTTTTGGAACGAGTGGAAGGAGTGGGCATTATTGGTGGAGAAGAAGCAGTAAATTGGGGTTTATCCGGTCCAATGTTACGAGCTTCTGGAATCCAATGGGATCTTCGTAAAGTTGATAATTATGAGTGTTACAATGAATTCGATTGGGAAATCCAATGGCAAAAAGAAGGAGATTCATTAGCTCGTTATTTAGTACGAATCGGTGAAATGAGGGAATCCATAAAAATAATTCAACAGGCTCTAGAGGGAATTCCTGGAGGACCCTATGAGAGTTTAGAAGTCCGACGCTTTGATAGAGCAAAGAATTCCGAATGGAATGATTTTGCATATAGATTTATAAGTAAAAAACCTTCACCCAATTTTGAATTGTCGAAACAAGAACTTTATGTGAGAGTGGAAGCCCCAAAAGGGGAATTAGGGATTTATTTGATAGGAGATAATAGTGTTTTCCCCTGGAGATGGAAAATTCGTCCACCCGGTTTTATCAATTTGCAAATTCTTCCTCAGCTAGTTAAAAGAATGAAATTGGCTGATATCATGACGATATTAGGTAGTATAGATATCATTATGGGAGAAGTTGATCGTTGAAATGATAATTGATACGACAGAAGTACAAACTATCAATTCTTTCTCTACATCGGGATTTTTCAAAGAAGTCTATGGACTGATATGGATTGTTGTACCTATTTTGACCCTGCTATTGGGAATCATAATAGGAGTACTAGTAATTGTTTGGTTAGAAAGAGAAATATCTGCAGCGATCCAACAGCGTATTGGGCCTGAATATGCTGGTCCGTTGGGAATTCTTCAAGCTATAGCAGATGGGACTAAATTACTTTTGAAAGAGGATCTCCTCCCATCTCGAGGAGATATTCGTCTGTTTAGTGTCGGACCGTCTATAGCAGTTATATCAGTTCTACTAAGCTATTTAGTAATTCCTTTTGAGTATCGTCTTGTTTTAGCTGATCTCGGTATAGGTGTTTTTTTATGGATCGCCATTTCAAGTATTGCTCCTATTGGTCTTCTTATGTCAGGATATGGATCGAATAATAAATATTCCTTTTCAGGTGGTCTACGAGCTGCTGCTCAATCTATTAGTTATGAAATACCATTAACTCTATGTGTATTATCAATATCTCTACGTGTGATTCGTTGGAATATGAACTTTTACCTCTTTTTCTTCTAAAAATCAAAGAACAAAAAGAGGTTCAATGTATTGAATAGATATTCTCATTTTTTTATTCAGCATTCGGGTTGATGAGTTAAACCAGATAGTTATATGAGTGAAACAAAACAGCTTATCAATTTGTAGTAAGAATAAAAAATCTCATTCCCTATGTACAAGAATCAAGTTGAAGTAAACATAAGTAGCGTAAACTGTTTACCCCAAGATTCCGATTTTTTGATTAGTCATCATATCTTGAAGCGGGTGCAAACAAAAGATCAACTGTATGGAGTTTCTACTACTTTCTTTTATTTATTTACTATACCGGCGATCAATCAAAAGTCAGTGGACAGTTAGGAACACCAAGGTACACAAAAGATTAGTAATCGAGATAATGTAAGGTATCAAAAAAGAGGTTTTTCCACATAAAACGAATCATAATAAGGACTTGAAATTGGTAGAAATGATCAAGTAGTACTTCCTTACGATTCCGATCTAGAGTATGCTCCTATTCACTGATTAAAGAAATGACTATCAAGAACGAATTAATCCTTTATTTTTTTTTGAAGTACCCTCCCCTGAGACAGAAGAAGAGGAAAAAAGAAATGGAATGCCATATATGGTATGAATAATAAAAAAAATCTTTCTTTATTCTTTCTTCCATATTCATACATATACAATTCTTATCATGATTCATGAACTAATGCCTAATTCTTTATATTTATTGATATAACGAGTATTTTATTGAAAGATTCAGTTATTACCGAACAAAGAGAGATTCTCATTATAAAGGATAAGATCAATTCGGAAGCAACTTTTTGATTATTCTAGCAGACAGAATTCCATTGGTCTAATTTGGGACTCTCCGATCTATCTTTATTCTGTCTACCCCCAAAGAAAGATGCCGATAATACCGAACTAGTCCTTACATTTTTTGTGGCCATAGAGGAGCCGTATGAAGCTGAGGTTTCATGTACGGTTTTGAAATAGCGATGAAAACAGTCATGTTTTTTTCGACTATGATTATCTAACAGTTCAAGTACAGTTGATATAGTTGAAGCACAGTCCAAATATGGTTTTTGGGGGTGGAATCTGTGGCGTCAGCCTATAGGCTTTCTAGTTTTTCTAATTTCTTCTCTAGCCGAATGTGAGAGATTGCCTTTTGATTTACCAGAAGCAGAGGAGGAATTAGTAGCAGGTTATCAAACCGAATATTCGGGTATCAAATATGCTCTCTTTTATCTTGCTTCTTACCTAAATCTATTAGTTTCTTCATTATTTGTCACAATTCTTTACTTAGGTGGGTGGAATTTCTCTATTCCGTACATATCCATTCCTGAACTTTTTAAAATAAAGAAAATGGCTGGAATTTTTGGAATGACAATTGGTATCTTTATTACATTAGCTAAGGCTTATTTGTTTCTCTTCATTTCTATCACAACAAGATGGACTTTACCTAGGATGAGAATAGACCAGTTATTAAATCTTGGATGGAAATTTCTTTTACCTATTTCTCTAGGTAATCTTTTATTAACAACTTCTTCTCAACTTGTCTCACTATAAATAACAGAATACGATAACAAGATTCTCGATTCATAATATCTCTCAAACAAGAGAAAGAAACTTCCATTTTCTCATTGATATTTACAATATGTTCCCTATGGTAACTGGGTTCATGAATTATGGTCAACAAACAATACGAGCTGCAAGGTACATTGGTCAAGGTTTCATAATTACCTTATCCCACACAAATCGTTTACCTGTCACTATTCAATATCCTTATGAAAAATCGATCATGTCAGAGCGTTTCCGGGGTCGAATCCACTTTGAATTTGATAAATGTATTGCTTGTGAAGTATGTGTTCGTGTATGCCCGATAGATCTACCCCTTGTTGATTGGAGATTGGAAAGAGATATTAAAAAGAAACAATTGCTAAATTATAGTATTGATTTCGGGGTTTGTATATTTTGTGGTAATTGTGTCGAGTATTGTCCAACAAACTGTTTATCAATGACTGAAGAATATGAACTTTCTACTTATGATCGTCATGAATTGAATTATAATCAAATTGCTTTGGGTCGGTTACCAATCTCAATAATTGGAGATTACACAATTCAAACTGTTATGAATTCGACTCAATTCCAAATAGATAAAGAGAATTCCTTTGATTCAAGAACGATTACTAATTACTAAGATTTTTTTTGGTTAGTCAGTAACTACAAAGAAAACTCAAAACTATTGATTGTCGAAAATCACTCTTTGATTGAAACTGACAATCTGTTTTTCGTGATGGGATGATTTCGAAATATACAATTTGAACCACTATTCAAACTAGTCTTTTTTCGGATAAAAATTCTATTTACATTAATCCATATTTCCTTTTCATTCTATGACAAATTTATCATAAACTATATTTTATACAAGAAGAAAATAGGGTAATCCCTTTTCCTTTCCTGGACCTTTTAGTATGGTCATGATATATTTCAATTTCTTTGTTTTTTTTTACATAATGGATTTACCTCGACCAATACATGATATTCTTGTGGTATTTCTGGGATCAGTTCTTGTATTAGGGGGTCTAGGGGTAGTATTACTTACCAATCCAATTTATTCTGCCTTTTCGTTGGGATTTGTTCTTATTTCGATATCTTTATTCTATATTTCATTGAACTCCTATTTTGTAGCTGCCGCACAGCTCCTTATTTATGTCGGAGCCATAAATGTATTGATCTTATTTGCTGTAATGTTCATGAATGCTTCACAATATTCCAAAGATTCCTATCTTTGGACCATTGGAGATGGGGTTACTTCAATGGTTTGTACAACTATTCTTTTTTCACTAATGACTACTATCCTAGATACATCATGGTACGGGATTCTTTGGACTACAAGATCAAACCAAATTATAGAACAGGACCTCATAAATAACGTTCAACAAATTGGGATTCATTTAGCAACAGATTTTTTTCTTCCCTTTGAACTCATTTCTATAATTCTTTTAGTTTCCTTGATAGGAGCAATTACTATGGCTCGACAATAAGAAATACTTAGATTAGAATGATTCCAAATTCTAAGAATTGATAATTCTAAATAAAAAAAATCCAAATTTTTTGTCCCTTTTTACCTCAAAAAATAAAAAATAATCGTAAAATAATAAATAATCGTAAATCTAATACTAAATAATAATAATTAGAATTA